AGAAAGGAATTCCTATTACTCCTATGAACAAAGTAAATAAACCTAATACAAGCATAGGAAATAACATAATATTGTCTGACTCATGGGGATCCAAAAAACTTTTATTAGTCCCGAAATTGGGGATAGTATAGAAAGACATTGTCATACTGCTTGCATTACTATTAAGTGTATTTTTTTTTTTCAAAAAAAAAATATTTTTATAATTTTTCTTCGTTAATAAAGGTAATAAGGAAAAATTGGTTTTAATTTCCTCTTGTCCTTCTCTACCCCATAAGGATGTTGAATAAACCGAGCTTTTTTTTTTGACACTATAAGTTTGAAAATAAAAATTTAAATGGCCCTCAAACGTAAGTAAATATATCCGAAACATATAAAACGCAGTTAATCCCGCGGTAGAACAAGCAATTATTGCAAAAAACGGTGAATACAACCAAGTATCATTAAGAATTTCATCTTTGGACCAAAAGCAGCCAAGAGGCGGAATACCACAAAGAGAAAGTGTCCCTACTAAAAAAAATGTTCTTGTAATCGGTACCTGTTTTTTTAAACCTCCCATAAGACCCAAATTCTGGCTTTTATCTGGAGAATAACCAACAATAGTTTCCATTGAATGAATAATGGATCCGGAGCCTAAAAACAATAATGCTTTGGAATAAGCATGAGTGATCAAATGAAACAAAGCCGCTTGATAAGAACCCATACCGAGAGCCAACATCATATAGCCCAATTGAGACATTGTGGAATAAGCTAAACCCCTCTTAATATCTTTTTGAGCAAAACCTAAAGTGGCCCCTAAAAGTAATGTTATTATACCTATCAACGCTATTAGATTCATTATGTAAGGTAACCCTATTAAAAGCGGTATAAGGCGGGCGACAAGAAAAATACCAGCTGCTACCATAGTAGCAGCATGTATAAGAGCTGAAATAGGGGTAGGCCCTTCCATGGCATCGGGTAACCACACATGAAGGGGAAATTGAGCAGATTTCGCAATCGCACCCGCAAATAATAGAAAGGCGCACAAAGTAGAAAATAAAAGATTAACCTCATTCTTATAAATCAATTTATTGAATATTTCAAATAAATCTCTAAATTCTAAACTGCCCGTTATCCAATAAAAGCCTAAAATTGCTAATAATAAACAAAAATCTCCAACGCGATTAGTCACAAATGCTTTTTGACAAGCATTCGCTGCAGTAGGCCGGGTGAACCAAAACCCTATTAATAGATAAGAACACAGTCCAACGAATTCCCAAAAAAAATAAATTTGTATCATATTACAACTAGTAACTAATCCTAACATTGACGTATTGAAAAGATTCATATAAGCAAAAAACCTCAAATATCCCTGATCATGAGACATATAATAATCACTATAAATAAGAACCAGAATTCCTACAGTAGTTATTAATATTAACATAATAGAAGCAAGTGGGTCAATTAAAGAACCAAATTCTAACGAAAAGTCATTATTGATAGTCCAAGACCATATAGATAGATAGATAGTAGGTTTATTCACTTGTTGAATAGCCAGATAGGCTGAAAAAATCATAACTATACTTAAGAATAAAATACTTGGAAAAACCCACATACGGCGAAGAGCTTTTGTTGCCGTGGGGAAAAGTAAAAGTCCTGCTCCTATTAATATAGGAACTGGAAGGGGAATAAAAGGTATAATCCATGAATATTGATATGTATATTGCATAAAAAAAATTTTTATATCTTAATCTAATTGTTTATGATTTACCGGCTCTTAGTTTTTTTTAATGAAAGGGTTCGGTTAATAAAAAAAATAGGGAATTTTAGAGCCGTAATTATTAGTACGTATTATTACACTAATTTATATATCTATTATATATAGCACAAGGATAAATAATTACACCAAAATAATAAATAAGTGTTTGACCTGAATTATAAAAAACTATAATTTTTACCAAAAACGTTATTTTTTGTTGGCTTATTCAGAATCATTAACCAATAGATTTTTGGAGGGTAATTTTTTGTGTAAGAAAAGACATCTCTTTTTTTAGTAAAGGCTGGGATCTTCAAACCATAATATCCAATTCTAACACTTGGTGTTCCCTCCCTATAATTAAAAGGAGGAATTAACAACATAGCTTTTATAAACTTAATAGATTAAGTACAGGTCTTTTGTACATTTTCAAATTTAATGTACTCTTTGTGGGACCCTGGCCCATTAAATTTGAAATTAATAAGGTATGGGGGTTGAAACTTTTGATAATTTTATTACCCGTATAAATAGATGTAGGACAACAAAAATAAATTTTAGAGAGATATAAGGAAGGGTGCACAGTCTTTTTTTACTATATTGGGGTATACAGGCTATAAAATAAATAGATAACCAGATCCAGATAATAAAAAGTAAAAAACAATTGGTTTTTTTGAACAATAGATAATGGATGTCTTTGACATTTAACTATACCAAAAAAAGGAGGATTTTTAATGGCGGTTCCGAAAAAACGGACTTCGATCTCAAAAAAACGTATTCGTAAAAATTTTTGGAAAAATAAAGGATATTGGGCAGCATTCAAAGCTTTTTCATTAGGTAAATCTCTTTCTACAAGGAATTTCAAAAGTTTTTTTTATGCAACAAAAAAATAATAAAAGATTCTAAAAACCTGAGTTGCTTTGATTCGAAAAGGAGTAAGTCTATTTTGTTTTTAATTAATTATAAATTGTTTATAAATTTTATAAGTTTCCTATAATTAATAAGAAAAATCCAAATTTTATAATGTTTTGACCCGATCAATAACAAAGATTAATTAGGTTTGGTTATATATTAATTAGGTTTGGTTATATATATAATTAAAAAATTCTTGTTTCTTTGAAATAAGGAATAAACAGAATATTTAACCTTTTTTTGAGTATGTTTTATCGTTTTTAGGATGGGGAAAATAAGAATCCCCATCAATATTAAAAAAAGGAAAGACTTTTCCTTTTTTTAAGTGATTATAGGACGAATACGCTAATTTTAAATGCTATGTTTGCACTCAAAGATCAATTAATAAACATATATTGCATTGAATTGACTACTTCGCTCTCGACAATTTAATAAAAAAGGGGTTATTATGATTTCGAACAAGCCGCTATGGTGAAATCGGTAGACACGCTGCTCTTAGGAAGCAGTGCTAAAGCATCTCGGTTCGAGTCCGAGTGGCGGCATGTCATCTTCTAAATAAGTCCTATGCTAAGTTCAACTACCGAATTCAATTCAATTATCCTATAATTGAAATTGAATTGAAATTCCCTCTTTTTTTTATTTTAAATTTGTTATGATATTTTCAACTTTAGAGCATATATTTACACATATATCCTTTTCAGTCGTTTCAATTGTAATTACAATTCATTTGCTAACCTTATTAGTAGATGAAATCTTAAGACTCTCGGATTCGTCAGAAAAGGGGATGATAACTACTTTTTCCTGTCTAACGGGATTATTAGTGACTCGTTGGATTTATTTGGAACATTTACCATTAAGTAATTTATATGAATCCTTAATTTTTCTTTCATGGAGTTTCTCCAGTATTCATATGGTTCCATATTTAAAAAAATCAAAAACTTTTTTTAATTTAAACGCAATAACCGCGCCAAGTGCCATTTTTACCCAAGGTTTTGCTACTTCAGGCCTTTTAACTGAAATGAACCAATCCGAAATATTAGTACCCGCTCTTCAATCCTATTGGTTAATAATGCACGTAAGTATGATGGTATTGGGCTATGCAGCTCTTTTATGCGGATCATTATTATCAATAGCTCTTCTAGTTATTACATTTAAAAATTTACTAGTAAGTTTTAGTAAAAGCGAAAATTTTGTAAACTATCCAATTTCGCCGGGCAAAATTCAATACATAATAGAAAAAAAGAACCGGTTAAACCGTTTACTAAAAACTTATTTTATTTTTTCTAGGAATTATTACAGGTTTCAATTGATTGAACAATTGGATTTTTGGAGTTATCGTATTATTAGTCTAGGGTTTCTATTTTTAACGATAGGTATTCTTTCGGGAGCTGTATGGGCTAATGAAGCATGGGGGGCGTATTGGAATTGGGATCCAAAGGAGACTTGGGCTTTTATTACTTGGACCATATTTGCAATTTATTTACATATTCGAATAACTAAAAGTTTTAAAACCGAAAATTCCGCAATTGTCGCATCAATGGGCTTTCTTATAATTTGGATATGCTATTTTGGGGTTAATTTATTAGGAATAGGATTACATAATTATGGTTCATTTACATCTAATTAAATTGAAGAAAGTACTTGAAAAATACAAAATAAACATACGAAAGTTTAAGTGTATACAAAAAATCTCATGTAATCGAGCAAGAACCTTGACTTTTACTTTTTTTCATTTCTATTACTTAATTCAAAAGATTCTAGCTTGATTACATCCATAGTTATAAAAAAGACTCCTATTTATTTTACTCAAACTTCAGAGAAGAAAAAGTACTTATTTTTCATTCTCCAACAAAGAATTTTTAAAATCATAATATTTTTTTTTTATTTTTTGGTTTACTCACGAAAACTATGGATAAAAAAAATTAGATAGAAGAACTTCCACTTTATCAACTGATAGTGAGAAAACGAAATCCGGATAAATACCAATGGATATTACAGGTAAAAGAATAGAGATCGAAAGAAACAATTCTCGGGGCCCAGAATCAACAAAATAAGAGTTTGGGGCATTAAAAAGCTTGTATCCATAAAAAATCTGACGTAACATAGATAACGAATAAATAGGAGTTAATATTATTCCAATTGCCATTACAAAAGTAATTAGGATTTTGGACATTAAAAGATATTTTTGGCTAGTAAGTATTCCAAAAAATACTATCAATTCCGCAACAAAACCGCTCATGCCCGGTAATGCAAGGGACGCCATTGATAAGATACTGAAAGTCATAAATATTTTTGGAATTTTGATTGCCATTCCGCCCATTTCATCAAGATAAACGAGACGTATTCGATCATAACTCGTTCCTGCCAAGAAAAAAAGCGCGGCGCCAATAAATCCATGAGAAATTATTTGTAAAATGGACCCGTTGAGTCCGGTATCACTTATCGAACCAAGTCCTATAATTATGAAACCCATGTGAGATACGGAGGAATAAGCTATTCTTTTTTTTAAATTCCATTGACCGGGAGATGTTGAAGCTGCATAGATTATTTGAATTGTGCCGACTAGCATCAACCAAGGAGAAAATAGAGAATGGGCGCGGGGCAATAATTCCATATTTATCCGAACTAATCCATATGCGCCCATTTTTAATAAGATTCCTGCTAGTAGCATACAAGTACTGTAATGTGCCTCTCCATGAGTGTCTGGTAACCAAGTATGTAAGGGTATAATCGGCAATTTAACAGCAAAAGCAATGAAAAATCCAATATAGAAGAGGATCTCTAGTTCTACAGGATACGAGTGATTCGCTGATGTTTCAAAATTTAATGTTGGTTCATTCGAACCAGCTAAACAAATACCTAGAATTGCCAGTAATAAAAAGGCGGAACTTCCCGCAGTGTACAAAATGAATTTTGTTGCTGAATATAAACGTTTCTTTCCTCCCCACACGGATATAAGTAGATAAACTGGGATTAATTCTAATTCCCACATGATGAAAAAAAGTAAAATGTCTTGCGAAGAAAATGGTCCAATTTGACCGCTATACATTGCTAACAGAAGAAAATGGAATAATCGGGACTCGCGAGTAACCGGCCAAGCCGCTAAAGTAGCTAAAGTAGTTATAAACCCCGTTAGCAAAACGGGTCCTATAGAAATTCCATCTATTCCCAATCTCCAGGAAAAATCAAAAAAAAAGATCCATTTATAATCCTCTCTCAGTTGGATTAACGGCTCGTTCAAGTGGAAATGATACCCGAATGCATAAGTTGTTAGAAGGAGTTCTATTATACATATAGAAATAGTATACCACCTAATTAACTTATTTCCTCTGTGAGGAAAAAATAAAATTAAGGAACCCGCAAATATTGGAAAAACTACAATTATCGTTAACCAAGGAAAATCATTCGTAGTAAAAATAAGATACACTTGGACCCGAAAATCGCGTGCTCAAAAAAATATATTTTTTTGAGCACGCGATTTTGTCGGTAAAGGTAAAAAATAAAATGTAGTCGTATTCAAGTCGGGAACGTATCAATATGCTAGACCCATACTTCGAGTTGTTTCATGCCACAAATAAACGCGAACACTCAAGAAATCCGTTGGACAGGCGGATTCACATCTTTTACAACCTACACAATCCTCTGTTCTTGGAGCAGAAGCAATTTGCTTAGCTTTACACCCGTCCCAAGGTATCATTTCTAATACATCCGTGGGGCAAGCTCGGACACATTGAGTACATCCTATACACGTATCATAAATTTTTACGGAATGTGACATTAGATCTATAATTTTTTTAATAATAAATTTTCGATCTAGTAAACTTGTAAATAAATCATATATTTAGATACTAGATGAATCAATGATTTAAATTTATCAGAATTTTTAGAATCAATCTACTTAAGTATGGTTATGGATAAACTCATGGAAAAGGACCAGGAGACTTTGATTTCTTATAGTTTCGCAAACATGCAGAATGTATTATACACGCTAATTCAAATTTTTGAATGGTAAATACTATTTATTTAACAAATTTGATTGATTCATACGAATAGATTTTCTATTACGAAAAATTGACGATACAATAGCCGGTCCAATAGCGGCTTCAGCGGCTGCAACGACTATAACAAAAATGGAGAAAATATTGCCTTTTAATTGGCGACTATCAAAAAAATCAGAAAATGTTACTAAATTTATATTAACCGCATTCAGTATGAGTTCAAGACACATAAGAGCTCTAACCATATTTCGGCTTGTGATCAATCCATAGATGCCGATAGAAAATAAGTAGGCACTCAAAACAAGTACATGTTCCAGCATCATTGAACAACTCCTTATTAATTTAAATTCATTTGAATATAACATGAATAACAAGACAACCCCAAAAATTTACGATAATATAAAAAAAGTATGTAACAAAAAAATATATTGGAAATAAGTAAAATAAAATTTGCCTTGGATTGCTGTTAATAAAATTATCCTCATTGGCGTGCTACGCAAATTGCACCTATCAAACTGGCTAAAAGAATTATTGAAATGAATTCAAAGGGAAGAAAAAACTCTGTTGATAAATGAATTCCAATTTGTTGACTATTACTTATTAAATCATGTTCTATAATCTGGTTTGATCTTGTAGTCCAAATAATCCCGTACCATGAGGTATCTGTAATAGTAGTCATTAGTAAACCAAACATACTTGTACAAACCAGCAAAGTACCCCCATTCCCTACCGTATAAAGATTAAAATCTTTGAAATATTCTGAACCGTTCAGAAACATTACAGCAAAAATGATTAAAACATTTATAGCTCCGACATAAATAAGGAGTTGTGCAGCAGCTACAAAAAAGGAATTTGATAGAATATATAATAGGGATATAGAAACCAAAACAAATCCCAACGAAAAGGCAGAATAAATTGGGTTGATAAGTAATACTACTCCTATACCGCCTAAGATAAGACCTAATCCCAGAAAGACTAAAAGAAAATCATGTATGGGTCCATACAAATCCATTATATGTAGGATACGAGATAAAAAAAGAATTTCATGACCTTGTTGAGACCAGACCAGAAAAAATGGTTGATTTTATCATTCATAATAAAATTAGATTTGCATTAAATCCTAGGGGGTGTGAATTAAAGTGGGTACAGTTTTTGTTCAAATTTACCGTTTTTTATGAATTGAACAGCTCGAATACGAAATTAGCCATAAAATGTCAGAAAAATTAATTTTTAATCCAAATTAAGACGCAATTCTTATCAACTCTTACCGACGAATAACCAGTTAGTATTTGTAGTTATTGAGACCAAACAAAGCGGAAAAAAAATAATTTCTTTAAATTCAATTCTTTAAACCAAAACTCAACCTTAGTAATTCCTAAATTTTCCTTAATCAAGGATTTCCCTATTTTTTATTTGAGTGGAATTCAAAATAGTTCGAATTGTATAATCGAAAATTACTACTATTGGTAAACGACCCAACGCTATTTGATTATAATTCAATTCGTGACGATCATAAGTAGAAAGTTCATATTCTGCAGTCATTGCTAAACAGTTTGTTGGACAATACTCAACACAGTTACCACAAAATATACAGATTCCAAAATCAATACTGTAATTACGTAATCGTTTCTTACGAATATTAGTTTCCAATTTCCAATCAATGACGGGTAGATCTATAGGACATACACGAACACATACTTCACAAGCAATACATTTATCAAATTCAAAATGGATTCGACCGCGGAACCGATCCGCGGTGATTACTTTTTCATAAGGATATTGAATAGTTATGGGTAAACGATTTACGTGGGATAAGGTAATCATGAAACTTTGACCAATATACCTTGCAGCTCGTATTGTTTGTTGCCCATAATTTATGAACCCAGTTACCATAGGGAACATATTGTGAATATATAGATTATTCTTTTTTTTATTTCTCTTGTTCGATCCAATTTGTGAATAAAAGATATCATAGCCTTTTACAGTGAAAATAGTTGAAAAGAAGTTGTTAATAATAGATTACCTAGAGAAATAGGTAAAAGAAATTTCCATCCAAGATTCAACAGCTGGTCCATTCTTATCCTAGGTAAAGTCCACCTTGTTGTGATAGGAATGAACAAGAACAAATAAGTTTTAGCTAATGTAATAAAGATCTCAATTGTTGATTCAAAAACACCGTATGGTTTATTTATTTCAAAAAACTCAGAAATAAATATGTGCGGAATAGAGATAGTCCAGCCTCCTAAATAAAGAACTGTTACAAATAATGAAGAAACTAATAGGTTTAAATAAGAAGCAACATAAAATAAACCAAATTTGATACCGGAATATTCGGTTTGATAACCTGCTACTAATTCTTCTTCTGCTTCTGGTAAATCAAAAGGTAATCTTTCACATTCTGCTAGGGAAGAAATTAAAAAAATAATAAATCCAATAGGTTGACGCCACAAATTCCATCCCCAAAAACCATATTTTGATTGGGCCTCAACTATATCAACTGTACTTAAACTATTAGATAATCATAGTCGATGATACCATCACAGTTTGCATCGCTATTCCAGAACCGTACATGAGATTTTCACTGCATACGGCTCCTGGAGGACCTTAAAGAAATTTAAAGATCGAGTTTGTTTTATTTTGTTTTGATATGTTTTTAAGATGCTTTTTTTAAGATGCGTAAAGTAAAACAATTTTGTACGATCTCCAATTAGCCCACTTGAATTCTGTTTGTTATGCTTTAAAAATTTGATATAATTTTAAATTAATTTACCTTAAAATGCTTCTGAATTCATCTCGTCCTTTGATAATTTAAAAAATCTTTTGAAATTTTATTTGTTGAGTAATAACTTAATTCTTCTATCAAATACTCGTTATAAAGATATCCAAAACCCCTCCTTTTTACAAACGAAAAAATTATACATTAATTCATAAATTCTGATATGAATTCTATCTATAGAACTATGAATCTAGAACGAATAAAAGTATAAAAAAAGAATAAAAAGCAAGTTTTTGTACTGTAATTGTATTTTTTCTTTCTCTTTTTTTGCCGTTTCTATGTCTTCTTTCTGTTTCTGCGAAAAGTTAATTTACAAAATCAAAATAAAGGATTATTTCGTTTACAATAGTCATTGATTTAATCGACGAAGAGAAGCATACTCTGGATCGGAATTGTAGGGAGTGCTTCTTAATCATTTCTACTAACTTAAAGCCCCAAATAATATTCGTTGTACATTATGCGGAAATATTCTTATTTTTTTACAAAATCCCCATTACAAATCCTTTGTGTATCTTGGTGTTTCTACTCATCCACTCGTTTTTGTTCAATAATGCTTTACGTTAAAGTAATTAATGTATGATAATCCATAGAAACGATAGTGAAAACTCACTCTAGTGTATCTTTTTAGCCCGCTTCAAGTCAGGATGACGAGTTAGTTATCCAATATCCAATCTTGGGGCAAAGTCTTTCGTTTGCTTATGTTTATTTCTATTCGTCTCTATAACATTTATTTTATACATCAGATCAGAAATGAGACTTAATTTTTTGACAGCTAGTTTAAGCTGTTTTCTTTCACTCATATAACTCTTGGGTTTAGTTCATTCATCGGAATATTTAATAAAAAATGAAGAAATTTAGTCAACTTATTTCGTCTTCCTACTATAAAACCGAAAGTAAGAAATATAAAATTTTTTTTTGACTTAACGAATCGCACGTAGAGATATTGATAACACACATAAAGTTAAAGGTATTTCATAACTAATCGATTGAGCAACAGCTCGTAGACCACCTAAAAAAGAATATTTATTATTTGATCCATATCCTGACATAAGAAGTCCAATAGGAGCAATACTTGAAATGGCAATCCATAAAAAAACACCTATATTGAGATCCGATAAAACAAAGCGAGAACTAAAAGGAACTACCAAATAGCTTACTAAACTGGATATAACCACTATGGAAGGGCCGATACTGAATAAACGAGTATCTCCTCTAGACGGAAAAAGGCTTTCTTTGAAAAGAAGTTTTGCCCCATCAGCTAAAGCTTGCAAAACTCCTAAAGGCCCAGCATATTCTGGTCCAATACGTTGTTGCAGCCCTGCGGATATTTCTCTTTCTAACCATACAATTACTAGTATACCCATTGTTATTCCCAATACAGGAGTAAAAACAGGAATAAGTATCCAGAGAATTCCATAAGCCTGTTTTAAAAATTCCAATCTAGAAAAAGAATTGATATCTTGTACTTCTATTCTATCAATTATCATGTTAACGATCAACTTCTCCCATAATAATATCTATGCTACCTAGTATTGTCATAATATCAGCCAATTTCATTCTTTTAACTAACTGAGGAAGAATTTGCAAATTAATAAAGCCAGGTGGTCGAATTTTACACCTCCAAGGAAACCCACTCTGATCCCCTATCAAAAAAATTCCCAATTCACCCTTTGGGGCTTCAACTCTCACATAGAGTTCTTGTTTCGGCAATTCAAATGTAGGCGAAGGTTTTTTACTAATAAATCGATAGTCAAAGTCATTCCATTCCGGATTCTTTTCTATATCAAAGTATCGGATTTCTAAATTCTCATATGGACCCCCCGGAATTCCTTCTAGAGCCTGTTGAATAATTTTTATGGATTCTGTCATTTCCCCAATGCGGACTAGATATCTAGATAAAGAATCCCCTTCTTTTTGCCACTGTATTTCCCAATCAAATTCGTCGTAACACTCATAATGATCAACTTTACGGAGATCCCATTGTATTCCAGAAGCTCGCAGCATTGGTCCTGATAAACCCCAATTTATTACCTCTTCTCGCCCAATAATGCCTACCCCTTCCACTCGTTCTAAAAAAATGGGATTTCGCGTAATCAGTTTTTGATATTCTGTAACTCCGGTTAAAAAATACTCGCAAAAATCTAAACATTTATCTATCCAACCATAAGGTAAATCGGCCGCAACTCCTCCAATACGAAAAAAATTATGCATCATTCTCATACCAGTGGCAGCTTCAAATAAATCATATACTAATTCTCTTTCTCTAAAAATATAGAAAAAAGGAGTCTGCGCTCCAATATCTGCCATAAAAGGTCCAAGCCATAACAAATGCGAAGCGATACGACTCAACTCCAACATAATTGTTCGGATATAGCAGGCTCTTTTAGGTACTTGGATATTTCCGAACAACTCTGGTCCGTTTACGGTTATAGCTTCTGTGAACATAGTAGCTAAATAATCCCAACGCGTAACATAAGGCAAATATTGTATAATTGTTCGGTTTTCCGCAATTTTTTCCATTCCTCGGTGTAAATATCCTAATATTGGTTCACAATCAATAACATCTTCACCATCAAGAGTAACGATAAGTCGAAGAACACCGTGCATTGATGGGTGGTGGGGTCCCATATTTACTATCATGGGGTTTTTTCTTGTAGCAGGTATATTCATAGGGTTTTACGGGATTCATTTTTTCATGAATTATTGAAAGTTAAAATAAGTTGATTAAAATTCAAGATCTACTAAATCAAATAATTTAAAACGATACTTCAAACTCAAATTAACGCGTTTTTGATTCGCGAATATTTAACTGATTAATTAACTGTTTATAACGTATTCTATTTTTCTTTGACAAATAAGACAGCATCCTTTGGCGTTTTCCCAAAATTTTTCGGAGGCCCCTCTGAGATAAAAAATCTTTTCTGTGCAATTCCAAATGTGAAGAAAGTTTTCGTATCCTATTAGTGAGCCTTAATATTTGAAATGCAGCAGAACCCCTGTTCTCCTCTTTTTTTTCGTGCGAAATAACTGAGATAAATGACTTTTTTACCATAAAATTAAATCGGACCCCCACAGACCTTTAATTACAAAAATATATATCTTTTTTTTCAATAAAAAAAGTGCTTTTTTTTTGGTATACACACTAAAATAATCGTAATTTTGTTAAAAATTACTGATTGGAAAATGGTATTCTAATAGGTAGCCAAAAAGATAGTTGTCTACACTCACAAAAGATAAAATTTATACTAAAAAAAAAATAAAGCATTTTTTTCATTATTTTATGTCATTTAATTTGTATCCTGAATTAGAATGAAATGTAAAACAATGTTATGTATGCATATCTTTGTATTCATATAAAAATAAAGCACGGGAAATAAAAGCAACCCATATTTTATATTTTATTTTTTCAATACATACATCAATTCATTTTTAAAATTGTGGATACATATGTATCCTTAGGAGACCGAAACGGCTGCTATTATTGGTATAAAACCAATAACGGTTCATACAAGCAAAATCTTCTAATCGATAATTAGGCCAAATAAAAAATTTGAATTTAATCTGTGTATTTGTCTCTCTTTTTCTTTTATTCAAAACTAGACTCTTTACTCTATTTTCAGTCCAAAATAGCGCATTTATAGGCGGAACACTTTGATTTATCGAATCAAAACAAATTAGAATTCTGAATTCTCTACGACGTCTAGGGGAGAAAATACTTTCAGGAATAAGTAACTCAAAATAAGTATTGTCTCGCTTTTTTACCATCTTTTGGGGTTTTCGAATTAAGTCATCATAATTTTTTTTATCAACATGTACTTTTTTTCGCCACCTTTGATTAATAGTGTGGTTGCTATTATAAACCACTGAAATACCGACAGTTTGCTGCATAATAAAGTGTCCCGCCCTTTTTAGACACAGACGAAGGGGTTCAATAAGTAATATTCTTTTTTTAAGTAATTTTGAAAGAATTAAATTTTTATGAATCTTTAAAATATCCAGACTAATTTCCCCCCTTTGAATAGAGGCTATAGCAATTTCTCTTGGGTTTAGTAGTCTAAGCAGAAGACAATATACGTTAATATTTTTTATTATTTTTTGATTTAAAAAATTATTCCATCTCAATTGAAAAAGCAAATATCTTTTTAGTACGAAATCCAATTTCGCGCCCATATTATTCTTATATTCTTTTTTTTTTTTCTCTTTTTTCAGCTTTGATATCATATAATTTTTTTCAATATATTTTTCATACTTTACTAGAGTTGATTCAAAATTTGGCTGGACTTTGCATTCTTTTTCTCTTTTATTTTTTTTTTTTAATGAAAAAATTGATAAAAAAATATCCCTTTTTTTCTTTACAGTAGTATTTTTATTTTTACTAACATTTGCATTAAAATTTAAAAGGAGCCACTTGATTGGGATTGGTTTAATTTTATACGAAAAAGAGAGTACCAAAAATTCTGGAAAAAACCAAAAAGGTAAATTCAATATGGAACATTTGAGTATTTCTTCATTCATTCTCATCCAATCAAAAAGTTTTTTATTATTATTGTAGGGGCTGCTCCCTTGATTTTGAGAAACCGCGGGAAAAAAACTAAATTTATTTTCAATTTTATAAATTTTTTTAGTTTTATAATTATTAGTTCTAATCTTAGTATATTTATTACTGTCAGTATCAGTATCCATATTTTTACAGACCTGAGTTTCCATGTTCTTTATAAAACAAAAATTGAGAAATATCCAATGAAAAATTTTTCTATTCCTGTTTTTCTTTATATGGATAATATTATCTTCGGCTATATAATTTTGGACCAAAATACCTACTAGGATATTAAAAGATTTGCGTTTACTTTCAGCATAATTATAAAAAATATATAGGTTATTATTTACTTGTAAAGATAATGAAGAAAAGGAGGAATTCCTTTTATCTTCATACTTAATAAAATTATATGATAAAAGATTGTATTTATCTTGTTTTTTAAAGTTAATTAATTTATTGTTTTTTTTTATAGAGTGGTGGTTAACTTTATTTAGACTCTCTTGTGAGATGCATTGAGATAAATCCTCTTGATAATAATCTTTTAACCTATTTTTACATTGATATATCGGTCGAAAATTGCGGAGGTTCTTCTGATTTGAGTCAGAATGTAATATTTCATATGTTCTAATAAAATAATTTTTTATTTCTTTTTTAAGAAAAGGGGAGTTTCCATTAGATTGAAATACAAATCTTAATCTTACCTGATATAAATTAAAAAACTTCAAAAAAGCTTTTTGTGATAATTTGTAAAATATATATGCTTGTGAGAAAGAAGATAAGTCATAAAAAGACTGCAACCTCTTATTACTAATATTAGAGAAGGCCCTTGTTATAGTATAAATAAATAGAGTTATTTTTTTGTTTGTTTTATCAAATTTTTCTTGATTTGTCTCATTATTGTAAATATAGTTAGTATAGCAAATGTATTTATTAATTTTTTTTTTTTTGTTGTTTAAAAAAAAAAGGTGTACAATTGCTTTATAAATATTTTTTATATATATAAGGATATTTCTATGTATCCTTTCAAGTAAAAAGTTTAAAAAATAAGTTGTTTTACTAATTAGTAGAACATTTCGTTTTTTTAAAAGTTTCAAAAAAGTTTTTGTTGATTCGAGTCTTTTATCATAATTCTTTTTGTTCAAACTGTTTTTTATATGTAGGCTTAGGCTCCGAAATTCTTTTTTATTGTCGTTTGAAACTTTTTGTATTTCATTTATGATTGTGCTTGTTCTAGGAACAAGCCCTTGTATTTTTTGTTTTGTCAACGCGCAAATTGTGGAATTCGTAGATTGAATATTAATGGTGGATTCCTGAATTATCTCATTATTTCGTATAAAGTTTTGTTCGGTTTTGTTTTCACTGGATTCGTATATTTCTTTCAATCTAAATAATGGAATTTTTTTTATTTTTGGTAGTTTTTTTTTATTTATAAAATATTGGATTCGTTCTTTTAAAATTTGTATAATCCTAAAAAAGCTCTTTTTACATTTTTTTTTTAGTTCTTTAAAAATAGGTTCAAAAAAGGAAAGTTGTTTTCGTGGAGAACCAAAAGGAAGTTCAGTTTCCATTCCCCAAACTGTTAAAAAAAAAAAATCCGTTTTTTTTTCTTTATTTTTCAGTGGATAGGTATCTCGTTCTAGTTGCTTAGATTTGTGCCAAAGTTTAAGACGAAAAGGAAATAGGATCTTTATTTGAATACCTTCTGTTAACCAGTTTTTAGGAAATTTTTTTTCTGATAATGGAACAGCGTTATAAGTGCATTTAACATGCATTTCTTTACGCCACTCCATTAAATCCTCGGACCATTCAGGAAATTTAAATAATAATATACGAGTGATATTTTTAATTATTATCAATGAAGGTAATATTATATATTTTCTTAGAATTGACTGGCTTAGTAACATAAGACCCCTTATTACTTGAGCAATTACAGAGCTATCCCAGGCTTCGGCTATTTCTATACGTGTTTTTTCTGTTCTTTTTATTTTTTCCTCTTTTCTTTTGTTAGCTGCTTTTTTTTTAGTACTCTCTTTTTCCTTTTTCTCTGTACAATCTATAATTTTGAATTCTTTCTTTTTCCATATAAAATTTTTTATTTTTTCTTGTATTGGGTCATAAATATTAAAAGAAAGCTCTTTTTCTATTCGATCCAAAAAAGTGGGGGAATTCATATTAGCTTCAAATGATTTACAAATAATTGTTTTACGTTTTTGTGCTCGGATTGAGCCTGTAATTAAATCTCGTTGAAAATCTGGTTGTTGTGAATAACGTATTACAGAAATCTCGTCTGTTTTCTCATTATTAAGATCTTGCGGATTACTACAAGTATTGCTATCTTCTAAATCATCATTAAAAATCACTAGACGTTTGCTTTTTCTTGAACGAATCGTAGCGTGTTTTCCTAAAAGGTCTTCGTTTTGTTCGTCCTCTTGTTCCAAATTGTTGATTAATCTGTATGACCACCGAGGAACTCTTTTTATGATTTCGTTTAGCTCAATAAAATTTTTTCGAATTTTATTACCGTTAGAATTCGTGTGAACGTTTTCCAATATAATTTTTTTTTTTTGCTCTGTTGAATTAATTCTTACTCGTTTATATTCAAAAAAATTTATATTTTTTTTGAAATTGGATGTTTGTTTTTTAAAAAAGTCATTAATGAAATTAACCAAAAAACCTATTTCATTTTCTAATGATTTTTTTTTTATTCTATCAATTTTTTTTTGTTCCTGTTGAAATTCTAAGTAATTAATAATAAGAAAGACGCCAAAAAGTTTATTTATCCAACCCCTTTCTATGTAATTTTGTATGGAATTTTTATATTTTATCGAAAGCCAAAACAATTTTAGCATTTGTCCACGGAAAGCACCCTTTAAGAAAGGGTCATATACCTCTGGTAAATATATATTTTTTTTATTATTGCAATATTTGCATAATCTATGTCTGTTTTCAAGTAGATCGAGAATCCGAGAATTACTCCCTAAAATTTTATCTATATTCTTAACTATATATATAAATTTGTTGGTTATATTTTTTATTTTTTCTTTATTATTATAACGCCAAAGATTCTCCAATTCATTAAAGGGCAGTTTTTCTATTGTAAATATAGAAAGCTTTCGTTCTATCATTTCGAAAAAGGTTGCCAAACTAGGTGGGTGCGTAAAACATATTTTATCTTTTCCAACACTTTGACATGCATGAAAAAAATATTGCGACATCTCATTTTTTAAGGTTATAGAAATAGTTTTTTTTAATTTATTGGTTTTTATAGACCGAAACGGCCGATTCCATTTTTTATAGTTAAAAAGAATAGTCACAAAAGGTTTTTGAAAGCGAAAGTTGCGTAATTTTTTTTTTTCTTTAATTTTTTCTTTAATTTTTTCTTTAAATATTTCTAACTTCGAATTTTCTTGATTCCGATCCACATTCAGATAATAAGTTTCATAAACGGGTCTGTTTTTATATTGTGTCTCTTTCAATAGGAATTCATCTTTTGTTTTTTCCTTCCCATTCACTCGTATCTCTTCCCTTTCATCGATTTTGTACGGATC